CTATCCTCAAGTCAGGAAAGCGGAATGCTACCTTCCTTCGGTTGACCTTCTTTCGGTGTTACCTTTTCTGTCTAGCTCGTTCTCTTAGTCAAAAGCCAAAACGACTCCTTAGTGGCCAAGCCAAGAATCATCGCCCGGTGAGAGCTAAAACCTAGAGGCAATTCCTGATCTGATCTTGATAGAAAAATCATACCAAAATCGAAGACAGATCTTAGTTACGAGAAGAAAGGTATGCCGGTTTTTGGATGTAGTTCATTCTAACCAAATTGAATTGTTGTTGACTTTCGGTCGTGGTACTTTTGCTTGCTATTCAAGCACACTCTCGAAAGGGGAAGATCGAATTAGCTCTGGTTCAATAAGCCTATCTTTCGTAGCCAAGGGCGTTAAGGCTCGACTGAGTCGGAGAGGAAGGCAGAGACTCGAGTGAGAACGAGAGGAGCTGAAGACGGTCTACCGTAAGGTGGAGGGAATGAAAGACAGAATGCCACTAGATCGATGATGAAAGTTGCTATGGTTTAGTGAGAGTGTCCGTGGAGAGGTGAAAGAGTTGCTTTGGTTTCAAGTCAGGAAAGAATCTGACTAAGAAAGAAGGGCTCTATCACCAGACATCTTTGACTGGACTCGGGGATAGACAAGAAAATGCTCACTGAGCATGCACGTCGGGAGGAAATCAGTCCCTTTCCTTCCGAATTAACTTGTTTAACTCGGCTCCTTGGCAGAGAATCCGCTATTCTATCCAGCCCTTCGCCCATTTCTTGGGGCTCTGCCCGTTCTATCTTATCTAGAATAGTAAATAAACTAATCAGCTCGTAGCAGAAGTCTTGTCTTGACCAGCTATAGAATCCATCCTTGAGGAAGAAGCGAGGAATCTTGTACTGATTAAGCGGGAAGACCGATCTATTTCATTAAAGGGGATTCACAAGCAGGAAAAGATCAATAAACAGAACAGAAGTCCAAGGAGCGTAGCAGCTCTCCCAATAGGGAGAGGAGCAGGGGACACTCATCAATTGCTTGTGAAATGCGGATGAGCACGGGACTGGCTTAAATTAATGAATTACCACGGTTGCCGCCGGCTAATAGGGCGAGAAGCGTAATGGAGTCCCCGGGATGGACGACGTGAGTGAGAGCCCAGACCATAGCGGCTTTATAGACTTCTCTCTCGGCTAGGATCTTTTACACATCACATTTGGATGAAGCAAAGGATTCGTCCATACCATCGGTAAAGTTTGGAAGACCACGACTGATCCTGAAAGGGCAAAAATAGCATTTCGTATTAACGGAAAGTTCTTACAGTATTTCATTCTTACCGGGTCGGTACAAAAACCCGTTTGAAGTCTTGGAATGGAACTAAATAAAAATCAAGAAAGTTGGGTCGAATGAATAAATGGATAGGGCCCTGCGGCTTCAATTAACTATAAGGAAAGACAAAGCAACGAGCTTCCGTTCTTAATTTGAATTATTTCCTGATCTAATTAGACGTTAAAAAAATATTAGTGCCGACCCAGGAAGGGTTGCTCCCCCCATGGGGGGATTCTCGATTTTTTCAATGAATCCTAACTATTTGAATTCTCCTTTATGAAAGGGAGATGTGTGTGTAAAAGAAACAGTATATTGATAAATTCCGTTTTTCCGGGTTGAAAAAAGAAAAGATTTTGAAACACCTTCTTTTCTTATCCTAGAATCTTATCCAAAAATGTAAAAAAGAAGAAATAGAGAATCTGTTGATAAGTTTACCCGTTTCCGAGGTATATATTCTTACTAGAATACCCTGTTTTGACTCTATCGCACTATGTATCATTTGCTACCCCCAAAATCGTCTATCTTGGATTCAAATCGAATTTAAAATGGAAGAAATCCAAAGATATTTACAGCTTGATAGATCTCAACAACCCAGCTTTCTATATCCACTTATCTTTCAGGAGTCTATTTATGCACTTGCCCATGACCATAGTTTAAACCGAGCTATTTTGTTGGAAAATCCAGGTTATGACAAAAAATCTAGTTTCCTTATTGTGAAACAAAATTATTCGAATGTATCAACAGAATCATTTTCTTACTTATGCTAATGATTCTAGCCAAAATCCATTTTTTGGGCGCAACAAGAATTTGGATTCTAAAATGATATCAGAGGGATTTTCATTTATTGTGGAAATTCCGTTTTCTATGCGATTAATATCTTCTGAAGAACGGAAAGGGATATATTCAAATCTCATAATTTACGATCAATTCATTCAATATTTCCTTTCTTAGAGGACAATTTTTCACATTTTCATTTTATGTTAGATATACTAATACCCCACCCCGTTCATCTGGAAATCTTGGTTCAAACCCCTTCGCTATTGGGTAAAAGATGCCCCTTCTTTGCACTTATTACGATTCTTTCTACGCGAGTATTGTAATTGCAATAAGATTATTGCTACAAAGAAAACCTGTTTTCATTTTTTAACAAAAAGAAAGAAAAGATTATTCTTCTTGTTATATAATTTTTATGTATGTGAAT